TTTGATTGAACACGCTGCCAATCAAAATTTACCTCTTATGATAGTGTGTGCTTCTGGGGGGGCGCGCATGCAGGAAGGAAGTTTGAGCTTGATGCAAATGGCTAAAATATCGTCTGCTTTATATGATTATCAATTAAATAAAAAATTATTTTATGTATCAATCCTTACATCTCCGACAACTGGTGGAGTGACAGCTAGTTTTGGTATGTTGGGGGATATCATTATTGCCGAACCCAATGCCTACATTGCATTTGCAGGTAAAAGAGTAATTGAACAAACATTGAATAAAACAGTACCCGAAGGTTCACAAGCAGCTGAATACTTATTCCAGAAGGGTTTATTCGACCTAATTGTACCACGTAATCTTTTAAAAAGCGTTCTGAGTGAGTTATTTAAGCTCCACGCCTTTTTTCCTTTGAATCAAAAGTCAAGCAAAATCAAGTAGAGCACTAAGTTCAATTATTTTTTTTGTGTTTGTAGCAAAAAGTAGTTAGTTTATCGGAATCAAAGTAAATAAGATAATAATGGCCTTTTCTTTGGTGATAGAAGATCGAATTGTAGAAAGAATTAAAACGAAAGTTGAGGATAACTCTTTTTTTGACCTATATTCCTGATTACGAATCAAGAAACCTTTATCACCAAGAGTGAGTTCTTCCTTTCGTGAAATTAGTAAAATAAAACGAATTTGGTCTTGTCTTAGGTATATAATTTGAAATTTCAATAGAGATAATAGAGTTTTGTATCTTTCTCTATCTACCGAAAAACCATTTTAGCTAAAAATCCATGTTGGGTCGGATTCGAATGAATCCGTCGATAATCTGTAAAAAACTCTTTATCTATTTTTAGAAAAGTAGAAGACAAGAACAAAAGACAAAGAAATGAAGAAAAATAATAAAGTTTATTATCATACATATCTTTCTCATGGAGGAGATGAATAAGTCCATTTATTTAGTTCTACAGTTCTACATTCTTTGCACTTATTCTTATTATACGTACTCAGTTAGATTTAGATATATCGATACTTCGATCTATACTAAGAATTTCAAATTCTTCAAATTCTATTAATAATAAATATTATCTAATATCTAATTAGAATTCAAATTCTTAATTTAATTATAATTATTACAAGATATCTTTATTTATATAATAACATAATAACAGATACAAATAGTAAATCGAGGTACCCCTTCTATGACAAATTTGAACCTTCCATCTATTTTTGTGCCGTTAGTAGGCCTAGTCTTTCCGGCAATTGCAATGGCTTCTTTATTTCTTCATGTTCAAAAAAACAAGATTGTTTAGATCCGTTGGGACCCAATCTCATCCATTTTTTTTTTGAAAACGTGGACTTGTATCATAACACGGATATCTATTTATTGGAGTATAGTATAACATGTGATTTCCACCGAACATAAAGGAAAAAACTCTTATGCCCGCAGAAACATGATATATGGATATATCAATTCTAGCAATTTTCAAATAGATCAGGATCTCTGGATGGCTGAAATGTAGTCGGTGAATCTATATGTATATCGATATGTATAGTGGGATCGTATTAAATAAAGAGTATGTTATTATTTTAGATTTAACCAATTTGATGAATTACTCCTAAAGGTTGACATCAAACTAGTGCTAGTTCACCTCAAACTAGTGCTAGTTGATGAGAGTTACTTCGGAAACAAAAAAGTAAAGTCAAATTTTTCTGGGGTATTATCTCAATTCCAATAAAATGCAATCGAGTAAAGTATGACTTGGCGATCAGACGATATATGGATAGAACTTATAACGGGGTCTCGAAAAATAAGTAATTTCTGCTGGGCCTTGATCCTTTTTTTAGGTTCATTAGGCTTCTTATTAGTTGGAACTTCCAGTTATCTTGGTAGAAATTTGCTATCTTTTTTTCCGCCTCAGCAAATCATTTTTTTTCCACAAGGAATCGTGATGTCTTTCTACGGAATTGCGGGTCTCTTTATTAGCTCTTATTTGTGGTGCACAATTTCCTGGAATGTAGGTAGTGGTTATGATCGATTCGATAGAAAGGAGGGAATAGTCTGTATCTTTCGTTGGGGATTTCCGGGAAAAAATCGTCGCATATTCCTCCGATTCCTTATAAAAGATATTCAGTCCGTTAGAATAGAAGTTAAAGAGGGTATTTATGCTCGTCGTGTTCTTTATATGGACATCCGAGGCCAGGGGTCCATTCCCTTGACCCGTACTGATGAGAATTTGACTCCACGAGAAATTGAACAAAAGGCTGCTGAATTAGCCTATTTCTTGCGTGTACCAATTGAAGTATTTTGATAAATTGAGAATCAGAACGTTCATTCAATTAAAGAAAACGTATATGAAAGAACCATAAAACGAAACTCTTTTTATGGTCTTTATGTGCACGCAATTCAATAACAAATAACAAATCGAAATAATAGATTCATCTCAGACGGCAAACCATTTCGAAAGCAAGAATTTTTTTTAGTTCAATATTTGTTGGAATTGACACTTTAGATCCAGATAGATCGTATCTTGTAAATTTGAAATTCTTTCTTTTGTATTCTTTAATGACCAACAATTGGATTTCTTAATTAAATACTGAGAACTAGCCAATTTATCCTTTGCCAGTCATTTTTTTTTTATCATCCTAATATCTTTCCCTCAATTATTCTATTCCTGACTATGGGTAATCAATGAAATTTTTTCGAAATATTGGATATTTTGATAGCAAAGGAGTTCTTTCGTCTCAAAATCTGAATAATATTCATTACTTAAAGTGGTTCTTTCGATCATTCATCGAAAGGATACACTTTATTTTTAATTTGACCAATTGAGATATCAGGAAACAATATTCTCAATTTCTTCATTCGAAGTGAATTCTTAGCCTATTTCTGTATTCTTTCTAGATTCAAAGACTAACCACAAAATCACAAAGAAAATAGATTCATAAGTTCGATACCTTGTATAAAACTCATGTGTGTAAGAAATATTCGATCGCATAGAGTGTACGAATGGGTTGATTAACAATTTACAGACGAAAAAATGGCAAAAAAGAAAGCATTCACTCCTCTTTTCTATCTTGCATCTATAGTATTTTTGCCCTGGTGGATTTCTTTCTCAGTTAATAAATGGCTGGAATCTTGGGTTACTAATTGGTGGAATACTGGGCAATCCCAAATTGTCTTGAATAATATTCAAGAAAAGAGTCTTCTAGAAAAATTCAGAGAATTAGAGGAACTCCTCTTCTTGGACGAAATGATCAAGGAATACTCGGAAACACATCTCGAAGAGTTTGGGATAGGAATCCATAAAGAAACGATCCAATTAATCACGATACAAAATGAGAATCGTATGGATACGATTTTGCACTTCTCAACAAATATAATCTGGTTTGGTATTCTAAGCGGGTATTCAATTTTGGGTAAGGAAAAACTTGTTATTCTTAACTCTTGGGCTCAGGAATTCCTATATAACTTAAGTGACACAGCAAAAGCTTTGTGTATTCTTCTAGTAAGTGAGTTTTTTCTCGGATATCATTCACCCCCAGGTTGGGAATTCGTTATACGCTCTATCTATAACGAGGTTGGAGTTGTTGCGAATGAGCAAACTATAACTATTCTTGTTTGCATCCTTCCAGTAATTTTCGATACATGTTTTAAATATTGGCTTTTCCGTTATTTAACTAGTCTGTCTCCGTCAATTTTACTGCTTTATGATTCAATAACTGAATGATAAAGGATCCATTGATATTAATCTAATCCAATTAGAATGCTTGGTACTTTGTAGTTGTACATAAGCAAAGTATTGAAAATCATATTTACTCTTCCTATTTCTAACCATCGGGAAGATTCATCCTAGATTATTCCAGCAAATAGCAGAATCGTGGCTAGGGAACTATACTAGCGACCTACCCAATTTATTGTAGAAATTTTCGCGATCAATGATTGGACCATGCAAACTAGAAATGCTTTTTCTTGGCTAAAGAAACAGATTACTCGATCTATTTCCGTATCGCTCATGATATATATCTTAACTCGGACGTCCATTTCAAGTGCATATCCCATTTTTGCACAGCAGGGTTATGAAAATCCACGAGAAGCGACTGGGCGTATTGTATGTGCCAATTGCCATTTAGCTAATAAGCCCGTGGAAATTGAGGTTCCACAAGCGGTACTTCCTGATACTGTATTTGAAGCAGTTGTTCGAATTCCTTATGATATGCAACTGAAACAGGTTCTTGCTAATGGTAAAAAAGGGGGGTTGAACGTCGGAGCTGTTCTTATTTTACCGGAGGGGTTTGAATTAGCTCCTCCCGATCGTATTTCTCCTGAGATGAAAGAAAAGATTGGCAATTTGTCTTTTCAGAGCTATCGCCCCAATAAAACAAATATTCTTGTGGTAGGCCCTGTCCCTGGTAAAAAATATAGTGAAATAACCTTCCCTATTCTTTCCCCGGACCCTGCTACTAAGAAGGATGTTCACTTCTTAAAATATCCTATATACGTAGGCGGGAACAGGGGAAGGGGTCAGATTTATCCCGACGGCAACAAGAGTAACAATACAGTTTATAATGCTACAGCAGCAGGTATAGTAAGCAAAATCATACGAAAAGAAAAAGGGGGGTATGAGATAACCATAACGGATGCGTCGGAGGGACGTCAAGTGGTTGATATTATCCCTCCCGGACCAGAACTTCTTGTTTCCGAGGGCGAATCTATCAAATTTGATCAACCATTAACGAGTAATCCTAATGTAGGCGGATTTGGTCAGGGAGATGCAGAAATAGTACTTCAAGATCCATTACGTGTCCAAGGACTTTTGTTCTTCTTGGCATCTGTTATTTTGGCACAAATCTTTTTGGTTCTTAAAAAGAAACAGTTCGAGAAGGTTCAATTGGCCGAAATGAATTTCTAGATTCGCAGATTTATCGATATCAAGTACGTAAAAAGAACCAAATTCTTGTTGGCGATTATTTATGATCAAAAAAATGAAATTATGAAAACTCCTTTGTC